TATCAAAGTCTTTATTTTCATCTAAAAATCCACCCCAAGTTTTTAACTTGTTAATATTACAAAATATTTGATTTTTATTCACACCGTGTGTAATCGTTAAATTGAAACAAATTAGAATTCTCAATTCTCTACGATGTCTAGACAATAAAATATTTTCAGGAACAAGCAAATCATAATGATTTTTGTCTCTATTTCCAGTTACCCTTGGATGATGTCTTGAAATGGATTCATCAAAATCCTTCTTATCAACATATCTTTGTTCTCGGTATCTTTGATTAGTTTGATGCCTACTCTTATGAATTAATGAAATACCTATGGTTTGATACATAATAAACTGTCCATCATTTTTTACAGACAGACGAAGGGGTTCAATAATCAATATACCCCTTTTCATTAATCTTGTAAGAGTTAAATTCTTCTGAATCAGCATTATATTCAGATTCATTTCTCTCCTTTGAATAGAGGATATAGTAATTTTTCTTGGATTTCTCAGTCTAAGCAGGAGACAATATACTTTGATATTGTTGATCATTCTTTGATTCAAAGCATCATCCCATCTTAATTGAAAAAGTAAATACCTTTTCAAAAAGAAATCTAGTTCTGCTTCCGTATTACTTTTGTATTGTTTTTTTTTTTTAGGTTTTTTTATGTCTGATTCCGAATAATCTTCTTCAATATCTTTTTGTTGGTTTGAGAGAACAGATACAAGATTTCCTTGGTTTTGTGCAATTGATCTAAGATCTCTTTGGCCGGTGGATTCTTTTTCTTTTTGATTTTTTAATTCCAATTTTTTTTTTTCATTCGGTGGTATAACCCCTTTTTGCTTTCTATTGGTGTTTTTATTTTCACTAACATTTTCATTTATATTAAAATTTAAAAAAAGTAATTTGCTCGGTATAAACCACGGTTTAATTTTATATGCATTATAAAGTAGTACAAATTCTGGGAAGAACCAAAGTTCCAGATTCGATATAGGACAATTTAGTATTTCTTCATTCATTCCTATCCAATCAAAAAATCTTTTTTTTTTATTAGGTGAATTGATTTCTTGATCTTGATAAATTGTAAGATAAAAAAGATTTTTTTTATCAATTTTATCAATTATTTCATAATTATTAGTCCCGGTCTTAGTATTTTTATTATTGTTGGTATCGATCTTGATCCAGGCCTCAATATTTTTTTTCTTTCTAAGACAAAAATGGATGATTTTCCAATCAAAACATTTTCTATCCGGATTTTTTTCCATATAAATAAGATTACTTTTTCCTAGATAATTTTTGATAGGGATATCTCCTAATACATCAAAAAATTTGCTTTTATATGTGTTGTAATTATAAAAATTTTCTTGATTCTTAGTTAGTTGGAATGGTGATCCGTAAATATATGGATCCCTCTTAGTTTGATAATTAATAGATCTATAAGATAAAAGATTATATCTATAGTATTTTTTAAAATTATCTTTTTGATTTGATAATGAAAATACTTTGTAATCATTTTGTTTTTTGTAATGAATTAATTGGTCTTTTTCATATGAATTTTTTTTGTTTAAATCTTGATTTTGAATTGTACGACATTGATTAATTCTAGTTCGCCATTTTTGTGCTATTAATCTAGACCATCTAATCTGAGAGAAATCGTATTGATATTGATAATGACCTCTTAACCAGGTTTTCCATTGATTTATTCCAGAATTCCGAAATTTCTTATGTCTTAATTCAAAATGAATTATTCCTTGTGTTCCAAAATAATCTTTTATTGAAGTCTTAAGAAAAAAAAATGTTCGGTGATATTTAAGAATAGATTTTAATTTATACAAGTTAAGAACTTGGGTTTGTGATAATTTGTAAAATACATATGCTTGTGACAAGATGGATAAGTCACAAAAATTATGTGAATTCTTATTACTAATATTATAAAGTGACTTGTTTATAGTCGAAATAAAGTGAATTGTATTTTGATTTGTTTTATTAATTCTTTTTTGATTTATTTTATTATTATAAATAGATTTATCATAAATAGATTTATCAATAATTTTTTTTGTTGATTCAAAAAAAAATTGTATATTAATTCTGAGAATATTAATGATAGATAGAAGGATCTCTACGTATACCCCCTTAGTCAAAAAAGTAAAAAATTTTAGAAAATAATGTAATTTTCGGATTAATCGAGCGTTTCGTCTTTTTAATATTTGCCAAATATTCTTTGGTGATTCGAATCTTTTAGCATTATAATTTATTTTATTAGGACTAACATTTATTCCCGGAGTCACTTTTTTTTTTTCTTTTGTAATTCTTTCTATTTGATTTCGGATTGTGCTTGTTCTATCAGTCAGATCCTTCATTTTTTTTTCTGTCAATAAATCATTTGTCCAATCTGTAGATTGAGTTCGACTAAAAGATTCATGAATTATCTGATTACGAGTTATAAAATCTTTTTCTTTTTGAGTTTCGCTTGATTTATATACGTCTCTCAATCTAAATAATAGAATTGGATTTACTTT